AAGAATTCTTCTTTTTTATTTTCTATTGGTTGATAAACCGACCTAGGTAAATCCATGAGTTCAATTCGACTAGTCTTTACTATATAACCATTTGAACCCTGAATTGTCCTCTGACTCATATTCCAGAGTATATCTTTTAACGAGTCAAAAAAAAAAAGGAAAATTCCTTTTTTCCCTGCCCCTAAATTAAATATTAAATGAAATAATGATAAACTGGAACTGAAAGCCCCTTTCTCGCGTTCGTTCTCTATTGCATTGCTGAAACAAAACAACAAAACAATATTGGAATCAGATTTTGAAATCAAGGAAAGATATTGAAAAATGGATTTTCGAAATATATTTTATATATATATTATGTATCGGAAAAGAATATATTATATGTATCGGAAAAGAATAGCTATTTATTCCTATAGAGCGTCCATTAACAAGAAAATCAAATCATAAATATCGAAAAATTCTTGTCTTTTGTGATCTAAGAAACTAAAAAAGGAAATAAAAAACCCGCTTTCTACAATTTAATATATATCGAATTTAAATATCAGAATAGCCAATATAGTCATGATTCAATGGGTCAGGTCCACTTACTTTTTTTTTAGTTACCATTTTTATGGTAGGTTTGGTAGGAACAATAGGGAAGTAGGAATATTTTGGTTTGTGATTAATAAATAGGGGTTGGATATCTAGAATATTTATGTTACGTCTCCTGGAATATTTAAATAAATAATAATAAGATATAAAGAGGACTATTATGTCACTACAGGGTAGAACACCCCACCCACTAAGTTCAATTAGTCAGTATAATAATGATTAAATGTTCAACTTATATTATAAATATTACAATGGTGTTTGCCTTTTTTTACTATCAAAAATATCTGTATTCTCCGATGAAAAACGAAGACAAAGACTCGAGTTTCATGAAAAAAGCCCTTTATCGGATTTGAACCGATGACTTACGCCTTACCATGGCGTTACTCTACCACTGAGTTAAAAGGGCCTGTTCAATTCATGACTTAGCCATTTTCCATTATGAGTCTACTACATATATGTATATATGCAGTAGACTCATAACGGAAATAATGGAAAAATAAATTCGATTTACCTAGAAAAATGTAAGAAAAAAAAAACGTTCAATTCAAATCCTATAGAATCAGAATATAAAAAGACTATTCGAATCTAGCCATACCATTAGATTATATTGACAATTCCAAAAAACTATTCATACTATCATTATAGTATGATGACGGTCGGGCGGATATGCCCCCATCGTCTAGCGGTTCAGGACATCTCTCTTTCAAGGAGGCAGCGGGGATTCGACTTCCCCTGGGGGTAGGGTACTACGAAAGGAAGTTGATCATGGATTATCAATAAGCATAGAAAGAATTCTTCTGGGGTCGATGCCCGAGCGGTTAATGGGGACGGACTGTAAATTCGTTGACGACTGTCTACGCTGGTTCAAATCCAGCTCGGCCCAAGAATTCACCGCCCCATGAGTAGGATATAATGAATTTATCCTACAGAAAAGAAAGGGTAATGCCTGCTTCGTAGAGAAATAAAGAAAAATTTTTCTCTATCTATTTTTTTTTATCATCTCATTGAAAGATTGATTATTTCTATTTAACAATAAAATAAAAAATCACTAGTTACTAATAATCCGTAGTTACTAATAATCCGTCTCACTCTCACTAAAGCCCGTGTTTATGTGGATATGATATCAATATAGCATTCGCATATCTGTTACGTTCCAACATGACGAGTAGAATATTCTTATGAAACCCTAAGTATATGTATGCTATACACCTCGCCGGGATTGTAGTTCAATTGGTCAGAGCACCGCCCTGTCAAGGCGGAAGCTGCGGGTTCGAGCCCCGTCAGTCCCGAACTAGGATCTAATGAATTGAGAAATGAATTTCTCAATTTTTGCGAAAGAGAAGACGAGGAGCAAAATAGAATTAAACAAATTCCCGTCGTGGAGATTATTTCTTTTGTTTCGCATGTCTCATCAGATAAATATGGGAAGTTCCTTTTCTTCCCCTAGTACTAATTGATAAGGAAAAACATATGTGGATTTAGTACAATTGGTACTATTGCTATATTCAGTATTTTAAAGTTTAAAAGATACCATACCAATACTCTTTTTTTTCAATCATTCTGCTCTTGATCAATGAAATGGAATAGAGTGCCCATATTTTTGGGGGGGTACAGACAAAAAATATCTTTGTTTATTATATGATACACAATGAACTTAATCTTAATAGAATTGAATTCTACGGCGAAGTACTTTTCAGGTTAAAGCACATCTTTTCTAAATCTAATTTTTTTTTTAGCCTCAATTATGACTACTGATTTGAAACAATTTATTTTATTCTCATTCCAATTTTATATTTAATTTTTGATGTATACGTTCCAACTCCAATCCAAGAAAGAGTATACTAATAATATAAAATAAAAGACCAACAAAACCAAGCAAGGCTCCTTTCTTTTCTTATTCTTAGTAAAGGTAAAGCTTGAATAGTCGATTTTTTAGACTTAACCTTACCTTTTTTACATCTCACTTATACTTATACTGTTTGGCTCTCTGTATGCCCTAGAGAATACCGGTTATATAATACCTTATAATTCTATATACAAAATTCTATGTATATGTATAAGTAGAAGAATTGTATAAGGAAGATAAGATGATAGGTTATAGAAAGGAACAAGTGGAAATTTGATAGATCAGAAATTTTTATTCATAATATTGATCTGATTCAGTATCATCAAGATACAATTCATCCCATTGAATTTACAGGAATCAAATTTATCATCTCTATGGGATTAGATCCCGAGTTAAGTTATTGCGAAAAAAAAAGATTAGATTATGGAAGTCAATATTCTCGCACTTATTGCTACTGCACTGTTCATTCTAATTCCTACTGCTTTTTTACTTATCATCTATGTAAAAACAGTTAGCCAAAATGATTAATTTGAATGAAACTTGAATTATAAGTTCTTAGCAGTTCAATTCAATGATTCAAGAAATGAAAGAAAAGAATTAAAACTCTAAGTCTTAAATGAAATGATTGCGCTGAGCTGGAATCAGAACAGAAGTAGTTTATTAAGTATCTAAGCTAGTGTGGTAGAAAGAACTATAATATATAGTTCTTTCTACCACACTAGCTAGTATTGTATACTAATATTAATATAGGCTTCATATAGATAAAATTACAATATGTATATTTTAGATGTACATATAGATAAGATAAAACTTTCATTCTATTTCTTTTTTTTCATCTCAAGAAGTCATTGATTGAACAATTAATGGATGATCCGCGGAGTTATATGATGACTTCTTCGGATTTGGAAAAGGGGTTAGAGTAAACCTGGCCGTTTTTCATGTTTAAACAAAACATGAGATGAGTCAAAAAAGTCTAATTTCTAGAAGTTTAAAACAAATGTGAAATGTGTGATATGTAAATAGCCTAACGGAAGAAAGATCTAATTTTATTATGTGTAGGACCTCTTTGGACAATCACTAATCGTTTCGCTTACAATGGAAAGAAAATATATAGTGTCATAATAACAGAATGGCTTTTCTTTTAGAAAAAAATATAGACTATTTAGTCAAAATTAGGTTGGAAAGAATCTCCTATTATGCGTAGATTTTCGTTTCAAAATACAATTATGATAATGATTTATTACTCTATTCCAGTACAATTTTGAATACTTTTTTTAAGGTAAGGCTTCGCAAAACGATCAATAAAGAATTGATACAGTTCGATTGAGCAATCGATTACTCCATTTAGTATTTGTAGTGTCCACAGCACTAGAGTCCACTCCTTCCCCATACTACAAGTGAAAGGGAAAATGTAAAGACGACCATTAAAGCAGCCCAAGCAAGACTTACTATATCCATGTGAATTATGTCCCCTATTTCTATGAAGGAATTATTCTATTATTATTTAATAATCATAGTGGAATCAATGGCACAGAGTCAAAATAGGATTCTGACTTAAGACTATTGATGAACCAAATCAATTCAATGAATACATTTGCAATAAGTTTCAATATTTTTGAATTTCCGGTAGAATCAGGAAGTATTAAGTACAAGATGATACACGCGCCTTTTCTATAGACAACTATATATCAGATACCTCTATTTTCTATTTGATCTAAGCTTACTGTCTTTCTATGAAAGAATCGGTAGAACCCACTGCCACTATTACTACATACATATATTCTTTTTTTTTTCCATTTTTATCTTTACTCTATATTTTTATCTTTACTCTATACTATAAGAGTCGACCAACTATTCTGATTGTATGTCTGAGCACTCATAGCCTTTCGTGAGTTTAAATACAAAGTATCTTCGCGCCTTTCCACAAGCCCTAAAATTTTTTCCCATCATTGTATCCAATCTAATTTAATACCCAACAGAGTCACGAGACGCTACTTAAAATTAAAAATTGTTTAAGAGATTTTGATATGCTAGTCTTTTGTATAATCTTTTCTTCTATTCTAGTAGTAAAAATGGGGTGCCTCTTAGGAATCTTTGTATATCGAGATTTCCGACCTTAGTTCTTAATTCCATTCTGGAATTGATTCTCACCATTTTTTTTTATAAAAAATGGTGAGAATCAATCATTACCAATCATGAAATTAATAATTGAGGTTTTTGCTTCATCCCTATTACTGCCGATTTGGTTTGGGCTAAACTCAGATTTTAAGAAAAAAGGTTACAGTCTTTTCTAAAACCTATGCTATAGTTTATAAAAATCAAGTATTGACACGTCCACTTAGTTCTTTGCCTCCGCTTCTTGCGGAGCAATAATTCATCGAATTAGATCGGCAGAATAAGAAATCAAAAATCTTTTGTTGATCAGGCGACACCCGGATTTGAACTGGGGATAAAGGATTTGCAGTCCCCCGCCTTACCACTTGGCCATGCCGCCAAATTCGATCCAAAATAAAATGGATAAAAATATTATCCATATTCCATTTCTAATACTAACTCTTTTTTTTAT